TTAATTTGTTCGAAATTTTAGTATTGAGATTTATTTAGTAATTGCTTGTCCTCATTTTTAGGCTATATTATGTGCGTAAAAAAAAGTGTGATTAAATGTTTATATGTTATATATATAATATGTAATGACATAAGTTAATTTTACCAAAACTCGTTAACTTTGTTGCGCTCAGCCGAACCTTTCTTGGTTTCGGGGTTTGACAAGATAAACAGGATTTGCTGAGCGTAGGGGGTAGGGGGGTTTAACGCGCGCGAACCAAAAAGGGGGCATATAGTATAGATCTGTGTTGAATAAGGATATATTATGCACTTGAGATAAACATATGTAATTCTTAAGTTATGTCTTTTAATCACTCACTTATATTATTCTAGCAAGAAATATGTTCAACCTTAATTTAACATTTTAGAGTTCACTCTGAAATGCAAGTGAAAATAGACCAGAAAAGAACCTATGCCTCTTAAAAAGAACGCGAAGCATGTGGGGTTATGAAGAATATGTACGACACCGATAATCAGATGCCAGTATAAATAAATAAATAGAGGAGATTACAATTAGGTCCATGAAAATAGGAATCAGATGCAAGGAATAATTCATAATATACCATACTTCCGCTATTGCCCCTGATTCTATCATTGATAATATGCATTTATATAAACTGGTTGGTGGTTTCTTACTACATTATATTTACTTAGTAAATGTTTATTGAGGGACCAGAGGAATTTTCTGAGATACGACTGTTTAGCCAGAACAAGGACTTACTCAATACAGGAGGATTCCGATGTGGAATCCATAAATCCGTGCTTTATGCACGTCTTAGAGTATAATACTTGCTTTATGGTTCAAATAAATTTTTGGTGATAATACATAGATGTACTAATACATTATGTAATATTATGCATATTATGTACTATACCATAATATGTTATTCTGAACATAATATCCAGAATATAGTTTAATTCAGAATTCTGGCTTTGGGAGCCAGGGGTGAGAGTTAAAATCTCTCTTTTCTGGCGCTAGGGGGGAATTTAACCTCCAATCTTCGGATTACAAGACCGATGCTTTAACTTAAGCTACTAGGGCAAGCTCATTCTAGCGCTTTATTCTCTAGTCACCCAGCCATTGGCATAAGTACTAAGAATAGCGCAAAATACAGGACAGATGCGATTTGTCCGATGATGATGAATGGGTGTTCTACTGGTATACCTCCAATTCAAGTCAAAATAAATATGTCCGCGACGAGGGTTCAGAAGAGAAGTTGGGTGATTGGCCGGAATGTCAGCCCCCGTTGTTTTGATGTGTGAAGGATAGGCACAACCATAAGGATGAGGATGGAAAAGAGGAGAGCTAGCACCCCTCCCAGTTTGTTTGGGATTGAGCGCAGGATGGCATAGGCAAAAAGGAAATATCATTCGGGTTGAATGTGGGGTGGGGTAACTAGGGGGTTTGCGGGTGTGAAGTTTTCCGGGTCTCCTAAAAGACCTGGGGTAAATAAGACTAAGGATGTAAGAGCTAGTAATATAACTACGAAGCCAAGTAGGTCTTTATAAGAGAAATAGGGGTGGAAGGTGATTTTGTCCGCGTCTGAATTTAATCCGGCTGGGTTATTTGAGCCTGTTTCATGAAGAAATAACAAATGAAGGATGGTTGCTCCGGCAATAACGAATGGGAAGAGGAAGTGGAATGCAAAGAACCGGGTTAGGGTTGCATTGTCTACTGAGAAGCCCCCTCAAATTCACTGTACTAAGACATCGCCCACATAGGGTACGGCTGACAAGAGGTTGGTGATGACCGTGGCACCTCAAAAAGATATTTGGCCTCATGGCAACACGTAACCTACAAAAGCTGTCATTATTACTAATAGGAAAAGGACTACTCCGATGTTTCAGGTTTCTTTATATAAGTAGGATCCGTAGTATAATCCACGGGCAATGTGTATGTAAAGGCAGATAAAAAAGAAGGAGGCACCGTTAGCGTGTATGTTTCGGATTAGTCATCCGTAGTTGACGTCGCGGCAGATATGTGCTACCGAGGAGAAGGCGGTGGAGATGTCAGATGTGTAGTGCATGGCCAGGAATAATCCGGTTAGGATTTGTGTGGCTAGGCATAATCCCAGGAGTGATCCGAAGTTTCATCATACTGAGATGTTGGATGGGGCTGGTAAATCAACCAGTGCGTGGTTGGCAATTTTAATCAGGGGGTGTGTTTTCCGTAGGGTGGCCATTAGGGTTTTTATAGTTGAATAACAACGGTGGTTCTTCAAGTCACTAGTCTTGGTTAAAATCCAAGTAAGAATTATGACTTATCTTGTATCATTACTGTTGATAGCTTTAATTATTGGGTTAGTTGCGGTAGCTTCTAATCCTGCACCCTATTTTGCTGCTTTTGGTTTAGTGGTGGCGGCTGGGGTTGGGTGCGGGGTGCTTATTGGGCACGGGGGATCTTTTTTATCCCTGGTCCTTTTTCTGATTTATTTGGGGGGGATGCTTGTGGTATTTGCCTATTCAGCAGCATTAGCTGCTGAGCCGTTTCCGGAAGCCTGGGGGGATCGTTCTGTGGTTGGTTATGTTCTAGTCTACTTGCTAGGGGTCTGCTTAGTAGTTAGTCTGCTCTGGGAGGGTTGGTATGAGGGGTCCTGAGTTACTATTGATAGCTTGAAGGAGTTTTCTATGTTGCGAGGCGATACTAGTGGGGTGGCTGTGATGTATTCATCTGGCGGGGGTCTGTTAATCATTAGTGCGTGGGTACTGTTGCTAACCCTATTTGTAGTACTAGAACTGACGCGTGGACTTGAGCGGGGGGCTCTTCGTGCAGTCTAGATTATGGTTAGGAGGATTGCAAGGGTTACGGAGAGAAGAAAGATTGTTAAGTAAGTTTTGATTATACCACGTTGGGTATCACTAATAGTCTTGGCCATCTGGACTTGTGCATGAGAGACTCCTTTGGGGCCAACGGCTTCAAATCAGGTTTGGTCTACTAGTTGGGTGGCAATTGATTGTCCTAGTACCAGGTTTAGTTTTGGGATCAGGCGATGAATGATGGCTGGGAAGTAGCCTAGTATGTTGGAGAAGTGATGAAGATGCGCTGCAGGGGTTGTCTTAAACTGTTTGCTGGTCAGTGTTGCCAGCTCCATGGCTGTTAGCAGGCCGATAATTGTCACTGCGAGGGCAGCTAGCTTTAGGGCCATCGGTATAGTTATTGCAAGGGTTTTTGAGGGAAGAAAGTTTGATGTAATAATAAGCCCTGCAACAATGCTTCCCCAAGCGAGCCGCTTGATGGGGTTAATCACGGATGAATTATTCTCGTTAATGGGCGATAGGGGGAGAAATCGAGGGGTGCCCATGGCGACAAAGAAAATCACTCGGAAGCTATAGACAGCTGTAAAGGATGTGGCAACAAGAGTTAGGGTTAGGGCTCAGGCGTTTAGGTAGGAGGTGTTGAGTGCTTCAATGATAGCATCTTTTGAAAAGAAGCCTGCAAGGAAGGGAGTTCCTGTGAGGGCTAGGCTGCCGACGGTTATACAGGTTGTGGTTAGTGGCAGTAGGTTAAATAAGCCCCCCATTTTTCGGATGTCCTGTTCGTCATTTAAGCTGTGAATAATAGACCCCGAACACAAAAATAATATCGCTTTGAAGAAAGCGTGGGTGCAGATATGAAGGAATGCTAGTTGGGGCTGATTTAGTCCAATTGTAACTATTATAAGGCCAAGTTGGCTGGATGTTGAAAAGGCTACAATCTTTTTGATGTCGTTTTGTGTGAGGGCACAGGTGGCTGTGAATAGCGTGGTCAGGGCTCCTAGGCATAGACAGGTGGTTAGTGCCAGGGTATTGGTCTCTATTACTGGGTGGAGTCGAATAAGCAGGAAGATGCCGGCAACAACTATGGTGCTGGAATGAAGTAGGGCAGAGACTGGTGTAGGACCCTCCATAGCGGAGGGTAACCATGGGTGCAGACCGAACTGGGCTGATTTGCCAGTTGCTGCCAGGATTAATCCAAATAGGGGGAGTGTTATGTCCGAGGTTTTGGACAAAAAGAAAATTTGTTGAATCTCCCAGGAGTTCAAGTTGACTGCGATTCAGGCCATGCTTATAATTAGTCCAATGTCGCCTACCCGATTGTATAGGACAGCCTGAAGGGCTGCTGTATTAGCATCGGCACGCCCATATCATCAGCCGATCAGTAGGAATGATATGATACCAACCCCCTCTCATCCAATAAAAAGTTGGAATAAGTTATTGGCTGTTACTAACACGATTATAGCTACTAAAAATAGAAGTAGATATTTGAAGAATCGGGCTATGTTTGGGTCTGCATGTATATACCAGGATGCGAATTCGAGGATAGATCAGGTCACGTAGAGGGCAATGGGCATAAAGATGAGAGAGTAGTGATCAAACTTAAAACTAATATTGATGTCAAATAAGGCTGTGTTTATCCAGTGCCAGTTGGTGACAATAGTTTCAGTGCCTTGATCCAAAAATAAGATTAGTGGTAGGAGGCTGATGAAAAATGCGGTGCTTACCGCGGTCTTAACGTGTGTTGTGGCTCATTCAGGCCCCTTAGAAGGAGGGCTGAGTGTGGTCAATAGTGGATAAATTAGGATTGTAATAATCAGAATTAGCGAGGATGATATAATCAGGGTTGTTGGGTGCATAGCTTCTACTTGGATTTGCACCAAGAGTTTTTGGTTCCTAAGACCAACGGATGAGCTGTTATCCTTTAGAAGCGTAAGAAAGCCATGGAATTTAGCCATGGGTGTAAGCATTAGCAGTGCTTACTGCCTCTGGCCTTCCTCGGTGAGTAAGGGGATTTTAACCCCTATCTTTAGAATCACAATCTAATGCTTTAAGTTAAACTATACTTACTAATAACACCAGCCTCATATAAGTTCTGGCTTTGCCACTAAGAGAATAATGGGAATTAGGTGAAGTGCCATTAGTAGATGTTCTCGGGTGTGAAATGGTGAGAGTCCTTTAATATGGTTAGGTGTAGGGCCCCGTTGGGTCATGAGAAACAGATATAGAGAGTAGCCTGCTGTAATTAGTGTTCCTGCCCCTGTTAACATAATGGTTCAGGGGGATCAGCTGAACAGGGTGGTAATAATTATAAGTTCGCCTATTAGATTGGGTAGGGGGGGTAGTGCCAGATTTGCCAGGTTGGCAGTAAATCATCATATTGCTGTAAGAGGAAAAATTATTTGGAGGCCTCGGGTTAATACCATGGTTCGGCTGTGAGTCCGTTCATATGCGGTATTAGCGAGACAGAATAATATTGAAGATGCAAGTCCGTGGGCGATCATTAAAATAATTGCGCCTGTAAATCCCCACGGGGTTTGGATCAAAATACCGCCTGCTACTAGGCCCATATGACTTACAGATGAGTAGGCAATAAGTGATTTTAAGTCTGTTTGACGTAGGCAAATAGACCCGGCCATAATAATACCCCAGAGGGCTAAAATAATAAAAGGATAGGCGAGTTCCTTAGAAAGGGGGTCTAATATAACTATCATCCGTATTATCCCGTAACCTCCGAGTTTTAGTAAAACTGCGGCCAGGACCATAGACCCTGCCACGGGGGCTTCAACGTGGGCTTTAGGTAATCAAAGATGAACTCCATAGAGCGGCATCTTTACTAAAAATGCGATTAAGCACCCGGCCCATCAGATATTATGTCCTCAGGAGTTGAGTGTAAGTGGTTGAGAATACTGTAGAATTAGCATTGATAAGGTCCCCGTTGTCTGTTGTAGTAGGAGAAGGGCAACCAGAAGTGGGAGCGAGCCTGCTAGGGTATAAAATAGAAAGTAGGTTCCGGCATTCAAGCGTTCAGTTTGGTTACCCCATCGAGTGATAATGATGAGTGTGGGGATGAGGGTGGCTTCAAACATAATATAGAATATGACAATTTCTGTGGCTCCAAATGCCATAACCAGGAAAGTCTGTAAAGAGGCCAAAAGGGTAATATATAGGCGTTGGCGGTTAATAGGTTCTGGGTAAATGTGGTTCTGGCTAGCTAGGATTATTAGGGGAAGAAGTCAGCATGTTAGCACCAGGAGCGGGGTAGACAGGGGGTCCGTGGCTATATAAGTATTGGAGGTTGATCACCCAGTTTCTGATGTTCATTTTAATCAGGTAAGGCTGATGGAGGCAATCAGCAGGCTTTGGGCAGTTGTTGTAGGTCATAACCATTTGGGCGATGACAGTCAGATTGTTGGGAAGAGCATAAGAGTGGGGATGAGCACTTTTAACATTGTAGGAGATTAAGGTTTTGTAGTCGGTCCGTGCCGTGGGTTCGAGCTGTGGCAACTAGCAAGGCGAGGCCAGCGCTAGCCTCACAGGCGGAGAAGGCTAATAGTAGGAGAGGTCCCGCCGAAAATATGGTGGATTCAAATTGTATTACTCAGAGGGCTAATGCAATAAATAGGGATAGTATTATTCCCTCTAGACAAAGTAATGCCGAAAGTAGGTGGGTGCGATGAAATGCCAGGCCCATAAGGCCTAATATAAAAGCTGAGCTGAAGCTGAAGTGTACGGGTGTCATAAGGGGGCCGTGGAATTAAACCACAATTTTCTGAGCCGAAATCAGAGGTCTTAGATTGGACTAGCCCCCCGGCTATTCTGCTCATTCCAGGCCTCCTTGGGTCCATTCATAAATTAATCCTAGTGTAAGCAAAATCAGGACTGCTGTAGCTCAGAAAAAGGTTCCGGTGGGGCTGTGGAGTTGGTCTCCTCAGGGGAGCGGGAGGAGTAGTGCAATTTCTAGGTCAAATAATAAAAATAGAATGGCCACAAGGAAGAACCGTAATGAGAAGGGCAGGCGGGCAGAGCCTAGGGGGTCAAAGCCGCACTCGTAAGGTGAGAGTTTTTCTGCGTCTGGGGTCATTTGGGGTAGCCAAAAAGAGACGGTTGCTAACACGAGAGATAGAATCGTTGTGATAGTTAAGATTGTAATAACTAAGTTCATTATCTTTCCTTGGGGTTTAACCAAGACTAGGTGATTGGAAGTCACTCGTACTAGCTTTAAATACTAGAAAGATAGGAGCCTCATCAGTAAATTGACACGTAAAGGAATAGTCATACTACGTCTACAAAATGTCAGTATCATGCAGCGGCTTCAAAGCCGAAGTGATGTTCGGATGTAAAGTGGTATTGGATTTGGCGGAGGAAGCAGACGGCTAGAAATGAAGATCCAATAATGACATGTAGTCCATGAAATCCTGTGGCTACGAAGAATGTTGAGCCATAAACCCCATCTGCAATTGTGAAAGGGGCCTCGTAGTATTCCATGGCCTGTAGGGCGGTGAAGTAAAGTCCTAGTAAAATTGTTAATGCCAGGGACTGGATGGCTTGTTTGCGCTCTCCTTCCATCAGGCTGTGGTGGGCTCATGTGACTGTTACCCCGGATGCGAGGAGGACGGCTGTGTTAAGTAGCGGGACTTCAAATGGGTCAAGTGTGGTAATGCCCGTTGGTGGTCAGCATCCCCCTAGTTCGGGGGTAGGGGCGAGGCTTGAGTGGTAGAAGGCCCAGAAAAATCCTAGGAAAAAGAATACTTCAGATGTAATAAACAGGATTATTCCATAGCGTAAGCCTTTCTGTACTGGGGGTGTGTGGTGGCCTTGAAATGTGCCTTCTCGAATAATGTCTCGTCATCACTGATATATGGTAAGAAGCAGAAGTATTAGTCCGAGGGTTATTAGTGTGGTGGAGTGGAAGTGAAACCAGATTGCTAGGCCGGATGTTATTAATAAACCTCCGACTGCGCCAGTTAGTGGTCATGGGCTTGGATCAACCATGTGGTATGCATGTGCTTGGTGGGCCATTAAACGTTCTCTTGCAGGTAGAGGCTGAGGAGAAGTACAAATACATAGGCTTGAATCATTGCTACTGCCACCTCTAGTAGTGTGAGGAGAAATAGAACGGCAGCTGTTAGAATTGCTACTGTGGGTATTATTGGGAGTAGAACAAACACAGCAGTAGCGATTAGTTGAATTAGAAGGTGCCCCGCGGTTAGGTTGGCTGTTAATCGGACACCTAGGGCGAGGGGTCGAATGAAGAGGCTAATTGTCTCGATAATAATAAGTACTGGGATTAAAGGAATTGGGGTGCCCTCTGGCAATAGATGTCCTAGGGCCACTGTGGGTTGGTTGCGCATTCCAATAATGACTGTAGCAAGTCATAGTGGCACGGCAAGTCCCATATTTAGGGATAGTTGTGTTGTTGGGGTAAAGGTATATGGTAAAAGTCCTAGTATATTAATAGTAATTAAGAATACTATTAAGGATGCTAATAAGAGCGCTCATTTGTGGCCTCCTGCATTTAGTGGTAACATTAGTTGACTGGTAAATCGGCCAATAAATCATCCTTGGACAGTGAGAAGGCGGTTATTGATTCATCGTGATGTTGGGGTGGGGTATAGTACTCAGGGTAGGGCAATTGCAACAGCAATTAGGGGAATGCCCAGGTAAGATGTGCTTGCAAATTGATCAAAGAAGCTTATTGCCATGGTCAGTCTCAGGGTTCGGTTTTGTGTTTTTCAGCATCTAAGTGGGCTGGTTCATTTGGTATTGTATGACTTATTACTTTGGTTGGGATGATGGTAAGAAATACCAATCATGAAAATACTAAAATTGCAAATCAAGGGGCGGGGTTTAATTGGGGCATTTCACTAGAGGTGGTTGGGAGGCACCATTCTTTGGCTTAAAAGGCCAATGCTGAGGTCCAGATTTAGCTTCCTAGTGAGGCGTCTTCTAGTATTAGTGATGATCAGTTCTCGAAGTGTTCAAGTGGGACTGCCTCTACTACAATAGGTATAAAGCTGTGGTTTGCCCCGCAGATTTCGGAACACTGTCCATAAAATACACCCGGACGAGATGCAATAAAGGCTGTCTGGTTAAGGCGTCCTGGGACTGCGTCTATTTTGACCCCCAGGGATGGGACTGCTCAAGAATGAAGCACGTCTTCAGCGGATACTAGTACTCGAATAGGGGATTCTATAGGAACAACCATGCGGTGGTCTGTCTCAAGGAGTCGAAACTGCCCTGGGGTAAGGTCTTGGGTTGGGATTATGTAGGAGTCGAAACCTAAGTTTTCGTAGTCGGTATACTCATAGCTTCAGTATCACTGATGTCCTATGGCTTTAATTGTTAGGTGGGGGTCGTTGATTTCATCTATAAGATAAAGAATACGCAGGGAGGGGAGGGCGATTAGAACAAGAATCACGGCGGGTAGTATAGTTCATACGATTTCAATTTCTTGAGAGTCTAGGATATACTTATTTGTGAGTTTTGTTGAAACTATTGCGACAATAATATAAAGCACTAGTGTGCTAATTAAAAATACGATTATTAAAGCATGGTCATGGAAATGAAGAAGTTCTTCTATTACGGGTGATGCCGCGTCTTGGAATCCTAATTGTGAGGGGTGTGCCATTAAGCTTGAAGCTAAGACATGCAGGAGTCTAACCTACGATTTCATCTTGACAAGGTGATGTAATTTCTATATTTACTAATGTCTTTAGAAGGAAGTGACAGAGTGGTTATGTGACTGGCTTGAAACCAGTAGATGGGGGTTCAATTCCTCCCTTCCTCGTTAATTAGATCGTACTTGAACAAATGCGGGCTCTTCGAATGTGTGGTATGGAGGGGGGCATCCGTGTAGTCATTCTACATTTGTTGTGGTTAATTCTACGGATGAAACCTCTCGTTTAGCAGCGAAGGCCTCCCATAGGATAAAGAGGAACATGATTACGGCCACTAGGGAAATTAGTGACCCGATTGATGATACTGTATTTCATAGGGTATAGGCGTCAGGGTAATCTGAGTATCGTCGGGGCATTCCTGCTAGGCCGAGGAAGTGTTGAGGAAAGAATGTGAGGTTTACGCCAATAAATATTACTGCAAAGTGGATTTTTGTTCATGTACTGTGAAGGGTATATCCCGTAAACAGGGGGAATCAGTGAACGAAGGCCGCTATAATAGCAAATACAGCCCCCATAGATAGGACGTAGTGGAAATGAGCGACTACGTAGTACGTGTCGTGTAAAACGATGTCTAGTGACGAGTTGGCTAGTACAATTCCTGTTAAGCCTCCCACCGTAAAGAGGAAAATAAACCCAAGGGCTCAGAGTATTGGTGTCTCTCACTTAATTGACCCTCCGTGTAGGGTGGCCAATCAGCTAAAGACTTTAACGCCTGTGGGGATGGCAATAATTATTGTTGCGGATGTGAAGTATGCACGGGTGTCTACATCTATACCAACCGTAAACATATGGTGGGCTCAGACAATAAACCCTAGTAAGCCGATGGCTATTATGGCCCAGACCATTCCCATGTAGCCAAAGGGTTCTTTTTTACCTGCATAGTAGGCTACGACATGTGAAATAATTCCAAATCCGGGCAGGATTAAAATGTACACTTCTGGGTGACCGAAGAATCAGAATAGGTGTTGATAAAGAATAGGGTCTCCTCCACCTGAGGGGTCAAAGAACGTAGTATTTAGGTTCCGGTCTGTAAGGAGCATGGTAATACCAGCGGCTAGGACAGGCAGGGACAGGAGTAGGAGAACAGCAGTTACTAGGACGGATCACACAAAGAGGGGGGTTTGATACTGGGAGATTGCTGGGGGTTTTATATTAATTGTAGTTGTAATAAAATTAATGGCCCCAAGAATAGATGACGCCCCAGCTAGGTGGAGAGAAAAAATAGTTAGGTCAACGGATGCCCCGGCGTGGGCAAGGTTGCCCGCAAGGGGAGGATATACTGTTCACCCTGTTCCGGCCCCAGCTTCAACACCGGACGAGGCCAGTAGTAAAAGAAAAGAAGGTGGCAGGAGTCAGAAGCTTATGTTGTTTATTCGTGGGAATGCCATATCTGGGGCCCCAATCATTAGTGGTACAAGTCAATTGCCAAATCCTCCGATGAGGATGGGTATTACTATAAAGAAGATTATAACAAAGGCATGTGCGGTAACAATAACGTTGTAGATTTGGTCGTCGCCAAGGAGGGATCCTGGCTGACTAAGTTCGGCTCGGATTAATAGGCTTAGGGCAGTTCCGACTATGCCCGCTCAGGCACCAAATACTAGGTAGAGGGTGCCAATATCTTTGTGGTTGGTAGAGAAGAATCAGCGTGTGATTGCCACAGGTAGGATGGCCGAAATAGGTGGTGGGTTGTAGCCCCAAAGATAGAGGTTTAAATCCTCTTCCTATCAGCGTTGACCAGGCTCCGTGGTCAAGCCCCGTGGTGGAGTACACGTTGGATTGCAAATCCAAAGACGCAGACTGACGTCTGCCGGGGCTTTCCCGCCTTACCCGGCTAACGGCGGGAAAGTAGATGAATGCTCGCTGGTTTGGGCGCTTAGCTGTTAACTAAGAGATTGTAGGATCGAGGCCTTCTCATCTAGAAAGGCCTTAGCTTAATTAAAGTGTCTGAGTTGCATTCAGAAGATGTGGGATAAAATCCCGCAGGCCTTAGTCAGGGACTAGAAGATTTTAACTTCTACTTAGGGCTTTGAAGGCTCTTGGTCTAATTTATCCTAAGTCCCTAGATGAGTAGTGCTAGGATGGCTGGGGCGATGGGCAATAGCCCGAGGGCGAGTGTGGTAAATACAGCGAGAGCAGTTGTTGATTGGGCTGTTTGGGTTCGTCATGGTGTTGTTGCAGTAGTTATGTTGGGGGAAATGGTAAGGGCTATGGCGTAACACAGTCGTAAGTAGAAGTAGAGACTCAGTAGGGCGGCTAAGGCTATTACAGTTGCTGTAAGGGGGAGGTCCTGTTTTGCTATTTCTTGTAAAATTAGTCATTTGGGTATGAAGCCCGTTAGTGGTGGCAAACCCCCCAGTGAAAGGAGGGCCAGAGCCGTAGTTGAGGCTAAAATTGGGGCTTTGGACCACAAGGTTGTTAAGGTGACAATCTTTGTTGCTGATACCAACTTGAGTGACAGGAATGCTGTGGATGTCATAAGGATATACATGCCTAGTGCGAGTAGGGTTAAGTGTGGGGCGTATTGTAGAATAATAATTATCCATCCTATGTGGGCGATGGAAGAGTAGGCTAAGATTTTTCGGATTTGGGTTTGGTTCAGTCCTCCTCAGCCCCCAATTAGTGCGGACATGAGGCCCAGTAAAGTAAGTATAACCGGGTTGATGTTGGGGGTAATTTGAACCATGAGTGCAAGCGGGGCGAGTTTTTGTCAGGTTGATAAAATTAGTCCCGTGAGTAAATCGAGTCCTTGTAGTACTTCAGGGAGTCAGAAGTGTATAGGTGCTAGTCCAATTTTTAGTGCTAGGGCAGTAAAAGTTATTGTGGAGGCAAGGGGGTGGGATAAGTCATTAATAGTTCATTCACCTACCAGCCAGGCATTTGTTGTTGCGGCAAATAATACCATCGCTGCGGCGGTTGCTTGCACAAGGAAATATTTTGTGGTGGCCTCAACGGCTCGTGGGTGGTGTTGCTGTGCCATTAAGGGAATAATGGCTAAAGTATTAACTTCAAGTCCTATTCAGGCTAGTAGTCAGTGGGAGCTGGCGAAGGTTAGTGCGGTGCCAAGACCTAGGCTAGACAAGAGGGTGGTGAGTACATAAGGGTTCATTGATAGGGGAGGGATTTTAACCGTCATGTTCGGGGTATGGGCCCGAAAGCTTCATTAGCTGACCTTATCATAGAAAGTGGTGTATAGGAAGCACCAGGAGTTTTGATCTCCTGAGCATGGGTTCGATTCCCTTCTTTCTAGGAACTGGGGGGACTTTAACCCCCATAAGCCACTCTATCAAAGTGGTCCTTGGGAATTCAGGCACGGTTCCTGAGGATTTATAGTTGGGGGGGAAGTCCTGCAAGTGCGATGGGGAGGGCGGTGTGCCAGAGGACTAAGGCCAAAGTCAGAGGTAAAAAGTTTTTTCAGACAAGGTGTATTAGCTGATCATACCGAAATCGGGGGTACGACGCTCGGACCCAGAGGAAGACCACCGACAGGAGGGCGGCCTTGGTCATTAGGTTGATGGTTGTTAGTTCTGGGACGGCGGGCATGTGTGATGCTCCGAGAAATAGAACCGCTGATAGGGTGTTCATTAATAGAATGTTGGCGTACTCGGCCAGGAAAAATAGGGCAAAAGGTCCACCGGCATACTCGACATTAAAGCCTGATACTAATTCAGACTCACCTTCGGTCAGGTCAAAGGGCGCTCGGTTTGTCTCGGCGAGGGTGGAGATATACCATATTGCTGCTAGGGGCCATGCTGGGATCAGGAGTCAGATGCTTTCTTGGGTTGTGTTAAATATTTGCAATGTATAGCCTCCGGAGAAGATAATAATAGAGAGCAAGATAAGGCCTAGGCTTACTTCATAGGAAATTGTTTGGGCTACGGCCCGTAGCGCACCAATAAGCGCGTACTTTGAGTTGGATGCCCATCCTGAGCCTAAAATTGAGTAGACTGCTAGGCTGGAGAGGGCTAGGAGGAAGAGGATGCCTAGGTTTAGGTCTGTGACTGGCTGTGGCATCGGCATTGGGGCTCATAATATTAAAGCTAGGGTTAATGCAAGTATTGGGGCAGCTAAAAATAGAAAGGGGGATGATGTAGAGGGGCGAATAGGCTCTTTAATAAACAACTTAACCCCATCGGCGATTGGTTGAAGAAGTCCATAGGGGCCTACAATGTTTGGCCCCTTCCGTAATTGCATATAGCCTAATACTTTTCGTTCAAGAAGTGTAAGGAAGGCCACAGCCAACAGAACGGGAACAATATATGCTAGCGGGTTGATTAGGTGTGTTAATAGAGTGTTTAGCATAACTAAGAAGAGGATTTGAACCCCTGGCTGAAAGGGCTTAGGCCTTTTGCAATTACCATGCTCTGCCATCTTAGTGTGGCCTTATTTTGGCCTGTGTTTGGGCTCTCCCATTACTTAATTTAGTTGTCTTCATTAATTAGGGGTAAGGCGTACCTTTAGCATGGGCCTTCTTCTTCCGGTCCTTTCGTACTAGGAAGAATAACATTACAGATAGAAACTGACCTGGATTGCTCCGGTCTGAACTCAGATCACGTAGGACTTTAATCGTTGAACAAACGAACCCTTAATAGCGGCTGCACCATTAGGATGTCCTGATCCAACATCGAGGTCGTAAACCCTCTCGTCGATATGAACTCTTGGAGGGGATTGCGCTGTTATCCCTAGGGTAACTTGGTTCGTTGATCGGCCAGAGGGGCCGGATCATAATTGGTCAGAATTTCTGTGACTTAGAAATGTTCTTCTTGGTTTTAGGATATGTCCCAGTCCACTTGGAGGATTCTTTGTTCTCCATGGTCGCCCCAACCGAAGGTAAGATTCCATATTCTATTATGTTTAAGACTTATTTAGTAAGTTGCTTAACGTAGTTGGACCTGTACCTTAAGCTCCAAAGGGTCTTCTCGTCTTGTATTTTTATACCCGCTTCTGCACGGGTAGATCAATTTCACTGACTTGAAAAGGGAGACAGCTAAGCCCTCGTTTAGCCATTCATACAGGTCTTCATTTAAAAGACAAGTGATTGCGCTACCTTTGCACGGTCAAAATACCGCGGCCGTTAAACTTGTAGTCACTGGGCAGGCTGGACCTCCTATACATTGGGGTTTGCAGAAGGCGATGTTTTTGGTAAACAGGCGAGGCTTGTGTTTGCCGAGTTCCTTCCTTTTCTTTTAGTCTTTCCCTGGCAGCACTCCAGTGTGGGTTTAATGATATATGTGTTGTGGGAATTTCTTGGTTTTATTGTTGTTCACATTGCCCTCTTAATTTGGGTTCATTAATCTCCAGTGGTCTGTCCGATCTGGTTTACACTTGTGCGGGGAGAGGGTCGTGCCCTCTTGTTACTCATTCTAGCATAGTCTCTTCCATGGTGGCATGGAGCGGCCTAATACTTTTAGGGGAGTTGAGTTATTTATCAGAATAATAAACTTCGTGTCGTTTGAGCTTTAACGCTTTCTATTCAGATGGCTGCTTTTAGGCCCACTGGGACGACTGGTTTTGTAAAATGTGACTCTTATCCTCCTATTAAGGTTGTGTCCTTGGTTAAAGGGGCTGTACCCCCTTTAACTAACTCTCGTACTTCTCTTTTATACTTGTATAGATATTTCTTTATCGGCTAAAGGGGGGCGAGGCTGAACTTCTATTCATTTCTTAGGCAACCAGCTATCACCAAGTTCGGTAGGTTTATCACCTCTACCCGGGGCTCATCCCACTCTTTTGCCACAGAGACGGGTTCGCCCACTTAGGCTGTCCCGGGGTAGCTCACTTGGTTTCGGGGTATCAAACTAAAGGTCGCTTTGCTTGTATAATACTGGCTAAATCATGATGCAAAAGGTACGAGAGTTAGGCTCTGCTTTTCTGTGCTTATATGGGTTGTTTCATTACTCTTTCAGCCTTCCCTTGCGGTACTTTCTCTATTGCTTAAAATTACCTTTTCCGTCTCCCGTACTAAGGTGGAAAAATGGTTTAGTTTATTGGACTAGTTGATTTTGTATTATTTATGTTGATGAGTTAATTCTGGTGATTAAGCTAGCTGTTTGGCTCAGGGTGACCCAACTTGCATGGGTGTCTTCTCGGTGTAAGGGAGATGCTTAACTGTCTCAGCCACACCCTGGGTTTGATCCAAGTGCACCTTCCGGTACACTTACCATGTTACGACTTGCCTCCCCTTGTCTGTGCTTTGGTGTTAATAACATTTATTGCTATGTGACAGGGGAGAGTGACGGGCGGTGTGTACGCGCCTCAGAGCCGGGTTCAAAAGGACACTCTTTTTCCTTTTTACTACTAAATCCTCCTTCGAGTTATTTTTCAGGGTACTGTTCGTGAATGTTCTATTATAGAAAATGTAGCCCATCTCTTCCCACTTCGTGCGCTACACCTCGACCTGACGTTTTGGATCATATCCACTTAGCTTACTGTTAGCCCTTCACAGGGTAAGCTGACGACGGCGGTATATAGGCGGGGTTGGCTAGAAGTGGTGAGGTTTAACGGGGATTATCGGTTCTAGGACAGGCTCCTCTAGGGGGGTCTAAGGCACCGCCAAGTCCTTTGGGTTTTAAGCTAACGCTCGTAGTACCCGGGCGGACGTTTATAGTGTAATAACGTCTAGGTTTACGGCTGAGCATAGTGGGGTATCTAATCCCAGTTTGTTTCTCAGTTTTCGTGGAGTCAGGTGGGCTGTACTAAAGCTACTTTCGTTTATGGGCTTCGGACACTCGGGAGCGTATGACGGCCGGGAGGCCCTTTGGCTTTATTTATGCTTTCCTTAACCACCCTTTACGCCGTGCCTATCAACTGGGGCCTCTCGTATAACCGCGGTGGCTGGCACGAGTTTTACCGGCCCTCTTAACACTAACTAAGTCAAGTTTTCACTTATGGCTTAATATCTATCACTGCTGAATTCCCTTGGGGGTGTGGCTTGGCAAGGTGTCTTGGGCTAAGGGTTGTGCCTGATACCTGCTCCTCGTCCCCGGGCGGGGGATTAAGGGCATCCTCACAGGGGCGCGGATACTTGCATGTGTAAATTGTGTTAAAGCTGATAGTAAAGTCAGGACCAAGCCTTTGTGCATGCGGAGCTTTCTAGGGCCCGTCTTAGCATCTTCAGTGCTATGCTTTATTTAAGCTACGCTAGC